GGGTTGGATTGCTCGTGTGTCCACGGGACAAATCCTATTTGAAATGGATGGTGTGAGTTTGTCAAATGCTCGACAAGCCGCTACATTAGCGGCGCATAAACCATGTTCGTCAACCAAGTTTGTTCAGTGGTCGTAATTAGTTAGTGGGAAAACAGCGTCTTTTGAAGAAGCAGGGCTCGAAGAAGAAGCCGAGCCGTGCTCTTCCCACCTCTAAAGGGCGACATAGAGGGTACTTTACTTTTTCCCTATCTAAGCTATATCAACATAGCCCACTATCAAACTCATCCGCTTGTACATTCTTGGTGTCATACTCACTCGTAAATTCTTGGTGTCATAATTTTTATATTTTCAGGTGTGATCGGTCTAATCCTTGGAATAATTAGTTCTCTTTGAAATAATTAGGATTTTCTCTTTGAACTCGTCCCGGAATGGGCATTATGGCAAAGAACAAGAAGAAGACAAAAGGAGAAATTTGTCCAATAGTCACAAATGGTGCCTCCACAGGTTGACATCCGATCCAACCTAGTAGTAAGCGATCCGCCAAAAACAACAAATATATTATATGGTAAATCGGGCGAAATTTTGCACTACGTACATACATACTTTGATTTAAAAAGGGTAAAGCCAACAGACATATAAAAACTGGTGCTATTGCGGCTACACCTCCCGCTTTGTCAGGTATACTACGAAGAATGGCATGGATCGGTAGGAAATACCATTCCGGCACAATATGAGGCGGGGTGGGCATCGGATTAGCAGGTATATAATTGTCGGGATGCCCCAAAACATTAGGAGCATAAAAAATGAAAATGGAAGAAAAGATAGCAAAAGCTACCCAACCTACTAGATCCTTTACATAATAATAAGGGTAAGAAGCAATTTTATCCGTATATGAATTTATACCTAATGGATTATTTGATCCATATTGATGCAATGCGCCCAGATGAAGAATACTGGCGCCTACTAAAAGAAAGGGGAGTAAATAATGAAGACTAAAAAAACGATTTAAGGTGGCATTGCCCACGGAGAAACCACCCCAAAGCCAAGTCACTATGGTATCTCCTACTACAGGTATGGCGCTAGCTAAGCTTGTAATTACTGTAGCTCCCCAAAAGCTCATCTGACCCCAAGGTGGTACGTATCCTATAAAAGCTGTCACAATCATTAATAGGAAGATTACAACTCCGCTACACCGAACAAATTCCCTAGGACTGCTATAACTCCCATAATATAGACTACGAAACATATGAAAGTGAACCACAATGAGAAACATACTTGCCCCATTAGCATGCATATAACGGAGAAACCAGCCCCCTTCAACATCTCTCATAATGTGTTCTACGCTGTTGAAAGCTAGATCCACATGAGGTGTGTAATGCATAGCTAAAAAAACGCCAGTCACTATCTGAATGACTAAACAAATACCAGCTAACGGACCGAACCCCGCCCAATAATTAAGATTGCTCGGGGTTGGATAATTTATCAAATGCTGATTAAGTATGGAGAATATAGGTTGTTTAAGAAGAGAGAATCGTTGGTTCCTTATAGTCATTTCATTCTCTTTTCTATTGTGTATCCTGACAACTCTTAAAGTAAAGAAAGCACACCGCTTGCCTATTCCGCCTAAGCGGCCCGGTGCACTTTTCTTTAGAATAGAATGAATTAGAAGAGAGTAGGTGAGGTCTTTCCTCACAAACAAATGGAATGGGAATAAGGCTTTTTCATTCAGCGCAGTTGCAGCCTTATTATATAGATCTAGATAAAGGACAAAGCACTGGTCACGTTACAGCTACTGTGTTGACTGTAACTATAAAACGAGAATTCATTTTCATTAAGCTTCCACAATCGATTCGTGAGCACAGACGATTTGATAACAGAGAACAGTAACTCTTTCTTAAAGGGCTAATAAAGAGATAGAACACTCTTTCCTACTCCAGGCAAGTACTACGGTACGCATACGGACTCTAACTCCAGCCTACTGCTCCGTACAGAGTAAGGATTCAGGGCTTTCAAAAAATGTTATGTTAGGTTCTTAGTAGCAATCGGATACTTTTTCTTCTTTTACTTCACACAGCCTTTCGTCTCCTTGATAGCAGGAAGTTCTCCAAAAGTATGAAAGGCTGGAGGACTTTGTATCATCCATTCCGGTGTGTTTGGATTCTGTTCAACAGCCCAAGGACTTGGAGCGCATCTTTTGTTGTTTCCACTGCTTGAAGTGATTGTTACGACCACGAAGAAACGACAAATCCCAACTACGGATATATAAGAGCCAGAACTGCTAAGGGCATTCCATCCAGCGTAAGCATCTGGATAATCTGGAATGCGACGTGGCATACCCGAAAGCCCTAAGAAATGCATGGGAAAGAAGGTCGGATTCACCCCGAAAAAAGTGATCCAAAAATGGATTTGACCTAAAGTTTCAGGATATGTCCGACCAAAGATTTTACCTACCCAATAGTGAAATCCTGCAAATAAAGCAAAAACGGCTCCCATAGAAAGTACATAATGGAAATGTGCAACCACATAATAAGTATCATGTAGAGCAATGTCTAGCCCAGAATTTGCCGGAACTATTCCAGTGAGTCCTCCTATGGTGAACAAAAAGATGAACCCTACAGCAAATAACATGGGTGTTTTGTATTGTATCGAACCTCCCCACATGGTAGCGATCCAACTAAAGATTTTGATTCCAGTGGGGACAGCTATGATCATGGTAGCCGCGGTGAAGTAGGCACGGGTATCAACGTCTAAGCCCACAGTAAACATATGATGAGCCCAAACAAGAAATCCAAGAACACCTATACTGATCATGGCATAAACCATGCCTAGATACCCGAAGACCGGTTTTCCCGAAAAAGTAGAAACGATATGACTTATGATACCGGATCCAGGCAGAATGGGAATATACACCTCTGGATGGCCGAAGAACCGAAAGAGATGCTGGTATAATATGGGGTCTCCCCCTCCAGCGGGATCAGAAAAGGTTGTATTAAAGTTTCGATCGGTTAATAACATGGTAATTGCCCCTGCCAGTACCGGAAGTGATAATAAAAGTGGGAATGCTGTCACTAGAACGGACCACACAAATAGGGGTGATCTATGCATAGTCATTCCAGGTCCACGCATGTTGGAGATAGTTGTTATAAAATTGATAGAACCTAAAATGGATGAAACACCAGATAGATGAGGACTAGAAATTGCTGAATCAACTGCTCCTCCAGAATGGCTGGTAATACCACTTAAGGGCGGATAGACCGTCCACCCAGTGCCGCTACCCACTTCTACTAAGGCTGGGCTTAATAGGAGCAAGAGACTTGGTGGCAACAACCAGAATGAAATATTATTTAATCGTGGAAATGCCATGTCAGGCGCACCTATCAGAATCGGAACAGACCAATTACCAGATCCACCTATCATCGCCGGCATAACCATAAAAAAGATCATTAAAAAAGCGTGAGCCGTTATTAAAACATTATAAAGTTGATGATTCCCACCAAGAATTTGATCGCCCGGTCGTGCTAATTCCATACGAATCAGTACTGAGAAGCATGTGCCCATCACTCCGGCAATGGCACCAAAGATGAAATAGAGAGTCCCTATATCTTTGTGGTTAGTTGAGAACAGCCATCGGACCAGATTTGTCGTAAAATTGAGATTCTTTTGTTTACTTCCTTATCAGAGAAGGGTCCCTCTTAGGGAGCTGGGGCTTCTTTTTTGCAAAAAGGGGAACTAATACACAGGGAAGAAGCTTACTAGAAAAAAAAAGACTAACTAACTACATAGCTACTTACATAACATAAGATAATTTCAGAAAGTCACTCTCTCCAACCTTTTCTCTATCCGGCTTTCTAAAGTAAATATGAGATTTGCGTTGGTTTTTCCAACGAAACTAAGCATTTTTTTCTTTATCATTCGGAAGAGCTCTTTTTGTGGTCTCACTTTACCACCATCTGAAATGCGCGATACTTCGATTGGTGGAAGCCAGTCTATGAAGATTCCCCCTTTTCTTACGTGCAATTCCCCTCTTTCGGTAAGCATCCAGTATCTCATCAAATGAACATTGCTCTAAGCTTATCCTGTAGCTTATACGTCGTTTGAAAGCTGCTTCAAGGGTCCAACGAATAGCTAAGGTTTGTTGACGATCCCTGGCTACAATCCTGGGGACATCATAAATAGTACCTGCTCTTCCTACTCTTTCCACTTCGCATATGGGCTTTATATTCTCTAGGGCGTCAACCATAAGTTTGATTACATCGCGTTCAGTTCGAGCTGGGCGATGAAAAGTTTGATAAACAATAGCACGAACTCTTGTTTTTTTACCTTCTTTCATGCGAAAGTTGACCAACTTCTTGATCAATTGTTTTTGCTCACCATCCAAGTCCCCCATATAGCTTATAATTTCCGAGCAATTGGAAGCCGCTTTCGATGACGAGGCCGAAGAATTTATATTACGCGATCGTTACTGTCCATCTTTATCAGCCAACTCCCCAGTTTCCAACAGTGACTGTCTCTGATCCCACACTCACAAATACTAAAAAATGAATTAGCGGACTAAGCCTATGGTGCTAAACCTGAAAGAACAGAAACTCTCCATATTCAGCTGAGCCTCTTGATCGGGATTACTTCGCTGCGGAAGAGAAGGAGCACTAACAGCCGGCTTAGACCACTATCCTATTCTCAAGGAGATTGCAAGTGAGTATACGAACGATAGAAGACGATAACACCTGTGGAGTCCCTTTTGCGCGATAGAATGCTCAATTATAGCCATAGAATGGATTTGTGCTACAGATCTGGGAATGCAAGTGAGAGTCCGCTCAAAGAGAGAAGGCAAAGAATGTGGTTCTAGCGGGAAGAGCTGCTCCGGTGGGCATTTGAAGGTGCCAGATCCAGGACTTTGTGCTTGAGCATTCATAGACAGGAGTGCTTTTCTAGCAATCAACGAGAAGGATGGATTGAATTGAATGTAGATGTTGCCACTCATTGACTGTAGATAGGTATGGATATAGAAAATAGCTAGTATATACTTCGTTAACTCTACGGTATAGTAGCAATAGGAGAACAAACAAAAGAAATGTACTAGTCTTCTTCGTTCCCATTCCGAAAGGCTGTTTTTACGGGCTTCTATCCCACTAGAAGGCCTAGGAAGGAACTCAGTAAGCCCCATTCACTTATCTACTAATTCGGACACATTAGACTCTATCCAACTCATTAACCTCCACACAACTCATCTGCGCTCGCACTAGGTGTCCTACACGGTTGCTTGATGTTCTTCTGAAGTAGAAGTAGCTAATTTTGCAGCTCTTTTAGCGGAAAAACATACCTCCTTGAATCTGCATCTTTCTCTGTTGGTTCATTGACGTTAGGAAGCGACGGGGGTAATGACGCCGATTTCATAGCTTAAAGGATGCGCTAACTAACGCATAAAAAGATCGGGGACGTCTCCAAAACAATTGCTATTGCATCTCCTGTTGTTGAATCAGTCTTTCTCGAAGCTATTGCCCTTTCGAATCTTAGTTCTTTAGAAGAAAGCTATTACTCGCAAATTCCCCTTTCGGGGGCTTCTACTTCTAAAAAACATTCTTAATAGGCCGAAACCCACTTATAAACGATTCTCTATGTTTGATGTTAGCCCACAGGCAGAACGAAATGAAAAAATTTATTGATGAAAATAGAATACGAGGGAAGAACCCCATCCATCAATAAGGGTGAAGCCTGACGTTCGGGACTTAGTGCAGTGAGGCAATCGGAAGATTGATAGCACTCGTGTAAGGTCTGGTTTACTTGTTTTATCATCCATCTCCTAAGGGTTAAGAGAAGGCTAGGATAGTTGGTCAGGATCATAGAGAAAAGGAGTGAGTCTTCTTCCAGTGCTTGAAGCCGAGCGCATTGGAAGCAAAGCAAAGGCAAGGTCCCATTCCTCTACTCTAGTTGAAGTACAAGTTCATCAAACCCCGTAATGAGGTAGTTTTTTTGTAGTTAGTTAATAGATATCCTAACCTTAGTGGTTCTTTATCCTCTTTTTTTTTTACTTTGTTTCCGCAGGCGGGGGATTCGTGAGTCCATTCTTTTCATCTTTCTCTTCTAATGTATGTAGTGAGTCGAGTTCTGACTCCTTGACTGGTTGAATCTCTGAATTAGGCAAGGGAGTCATGAAGGTCGTGAGGCGCATTCTCTTTTCAAGAATCTCTTCCCTGCTCTTGTTCCGGGCTAAGGATGTTACCGAAGGTGAGGGCCTTTCCCGCTAGGGCAGTGAAGTTCGTGCTAAATGACCGAACGAACGTATCTGGTTGCGAGTCTTCTCCTACTGAGAACAGAGCTGCTGGGTGAATTCTGCTCTGATTCCTGAAAATGGTTATCCGTGTTGTGTTCTTAAGTTAAAGTCCTTTGCTGTAGTTCATTTCCTTTGTCTTAAGTGATCTATTAGAGAGCTTCCCTGTGACCACCCGAAAGGTAAGAAAGAGATGCTCCGTGTAGCTAACCCCAAGTCTGGTAGCCTTTTAAAATAGGTTTCTGACGTAACTGCCTATCATGCCAAGCTTTACGCTGTTGCTCTTGCACAGGAGGTTGCCATCTTCCTCGGGATGGATCAATTTGTGTAAACGATCGCTTTCTATGTCTCCGGACTGCTTACGTACATACCCATTTTGGAGGCATGATAAAGTCGTAGTTGTTTTCTCACTTACCTTTCATTCTGCTCCAACCAATTCAACAAGGAATAAAGACCTTAGACTATCCGTTTCTCCTGGCAATACATGGATCTGGAATAAACCTTTAGCTACATGAGCTTAATTGGGAATCACACTCAGTAGAAAGTAGAAAGAGGCTTCTTTCTGCATTGGGAACGAATGGAACCCATTACGAATAGAATGAACTTCATTGCTATTTGATGATTTTCACTATTTGATCATTCATCTAGCTACAAGGGCCAATTCAGATTCCTTTGCTCTAAAGAGACTGCGACAGATGAGTTACTTTATGAAATAAGAGCCGGGAGAGCAGGAGTTTAGAACCAAGCTGATCAAGAGGGAGGGCAATTAGGAGCCAATTTCCGATTACCACCTAAAGATCCTCCGGAAGGCACCATAACGATAAATGTTCCAATGACTAGCTCGAGTTCAGTTCAAGCTTTTATTCGCGTTTGCCGGCTAAGAAGGCAATGTCAATTGTTGGACCTACTGCTACTCCGCATACGAGGCTTTTGGTGTGCCTTCTCCTCTTACGGAGGTTCCACTGAAGACTGTGAAACTCGTTCCACTTATGTCTGTTCTTTCATTGCTATTCTTTCATTGTCAAGTGTCGGACTCTGGTCTTTTTGGAACATGAAAGTGTTCCGTGAGTGACAGATAGCTGCCTGACGAGGGAAGGGGGGATATGACTTGGAAGCTGCCTTTTCTTGTCAGCCCAATGAAGATGGCATGAATAGTTGGAGTTGGTGCTTCTCCGTTCGAAAGTAAGAACAACTTACATCTGACCGCTTTCACGCTTCCTGAATCCAGCCGGTGAATCTAATATGAATAGTTCGCCAGGGGGAATTTGATCTTCAGGTAAGGTGCGTATTGTATAGGATAAAAGGCTGCGAATAGGCCTCCTCTCCACCTAGGCGAAAGATAGGGCTAGAGGCGAGCGCTGGAAAGATAGGACTTTCCGAACAAGCCTAAAGCTTGAATGAGACACCGGGCATCTATCTTCTTTTCTTTCACATTTCCCAAAACTCATTCGATTGCTCGTGACGGGATAGAGAAAGATGGGGGTAGGGACTTTTGATGTAAGGTAAGATGCTAGCGGTCTAACTCGGGTAAACAGATGAGCCGGTTATAGTACTTCTATCCGACAGGGTTTGATGGTTGATATCGGATAGGAAGAGAGAGATGACATTTATAGTGAACCCAAGAAAGGAATGTAATCGAAGAGGCCAGCGTAAAAGCACAGAAAGGGAAGCAACTTGTCCACAAGCTTGATGTTCAAATAGTGGTCTTTTTTCCTAGTAGCTAGTTTTGACCTAGTTCAGCTACTCGAGGGCAAATCAATGTTCATAAGGCACGGAGAGACGTTAGGCGAGAAAGAGTTTCAAGTAAGGTTTGAAATCTGATCTGTGGGATGGTTCTAGTTCATAAGTGAAGGAAGAAAGCTAGGCTTCGTCTCTGTCTAAGGCAGGCAGGTGAATCCGTTACTTCAAATAGAATAGAGGTAGCTCACTTCTGTGTTCAAATGAAAGAAATAAAGGTTGATAAATCTTTCCATCCGATCCCTCTCTTTTATGCCGATCTCAGCAAGCAGTACCAGAAAAAAAGGAGTGAAGGTTAGCAGACTTGGTTGCCTGCCACGGGGCCCCTTTGAAACCAACTAAGTCAAGCTCAATTACACAAAGCTAAAGGAAAAGTTCTCAAAATTATAAGGATAAAGTTTGTGTTCAGTGAGCTCGAGATAGCTGCCTGACGAGAAGAAAGGACACCGGGTAAAGTCTTTCTTTGTCCCCAGCCCCTCGGTTACACCAAAACACACCACACCTGAAAAAAACTGTACTATAGCTTCCGATTTGGTGAAATAAAAAATATCGTATAGAGAAGAAACACCTGAGAAGGCGAAAGAAATAGAAAAAGCTGAATGAGTGTTGTGTTCATTAATGCCCAACAAGTCCCATGCCTTTCTTGGTTGGACCAACCATAGATTTCGTTCCAAGTCTTTATGCATTTTTAGAGCAAGAAGCAGAACTATAGAGATGAAAGTGTTTCAAATGTCGTTCACAGGTATTTTCCACGCGTTGTTCCTCTTTCTTGTCTTTTACGCACTTTCCGGCCTTATACACTTTGTGTTACGGCCGGATCGTGACTTAATAGCACGGCCGCCCTTCTTCTTTGTGGTTCTGATGAGCCTCAAACTGGAATGGGTGGTTTGGGAAATAAAGAGCTTCCGCTTTATAGTCCGTTTTCTTATAACGGCTATAGGGCTGTGCCCGAAAAACGGGAGTCTCAAGGCGCGGCTTAAATGGTACAGAAAATCGCTCCTGGGGACGTGGCGATTTTTTTGTATACTGCGCGATCGGGACAAGAAAAGAAAGTAGAACCCTCCCATAGGTTTTTCATTCTTTCCATATCCCTCTGCTGGTCTAGCGAGCCTTCCTAGCCGCCTAGAGTGCAGCCTGCCTGCGGAAGACCGTAACGTAAGTAACTCTGTGCTCCTGACGGGGGAAATGAAAGCAGAATTCGTTCGGATCCTCTCACATGTTCAATCTTTTTTTAGCGGTTTCCCCAGAGATCTTTATCATAAATGCAACCTTCATTTTGCTCATTCATGGAGTTGTATTTAGTACGTCTAAGAAATATGATTATCCACCGTTAGTCAGTAATGTGGGTTGGCTTGGATTACTTAGTGTTGCGCGCCTAGGAGGGCAGCGCGCTTTGGGATGCGGAGCAGCTATTATCGCCCAGCTCCCTAACCTAATGCGGCACCGGGTTCGGACCGCAGGGAACCGTAGCATGGGGTAACGTCTAATCCTTTTGCCGCCGCAAGGCTGGCTAATCGTACGCAGCAGGCTCGAAGACCCCTGGTTCTGGAAGGCACATGAGTCCGAACGCTATGTTGAATGTGCGACCGACACTACGTAGGTACCTGTGCAGGTGAGGCGTCGGTCGGTCCTAGAAACGGCGGCAGCGGCGCGAGGAGTTAACGGCCGAACGTGCTGCAACCTAGGGATCACCAGGCAGCTCTTTCGCTCTATAGGGATCGGGGGGACATAGCACAATTCTTCTTGGAGGAGGGTTGGTTTGCCTGGGTGACTGATCCTGCCATAATGTACTCCTACCTATAGCACCGCCAACCGAAGTCGAGCATACATACGACGATCTTCATGCGTGAATAGCCGGGAGGAAAGAAAGGGCGGTAGATGATAATGAGAAAGGGCGCCGCGTCTGGACGGGCGGGCGGAATGGACGAGCGAAAGGTGCCATGGAGTGGGGAATATCCCGAGTCTCATGTAAGACAACTAAATATGCGCCTCGAG